ATGATGCACCAACCTGCTCTTGCTCCTACCCGGGGAAGGCTGCAGCGTCTTGTCAGGGAAAGGAACTGTCTGAATATCCTAAAAGAAAGAATCATAGACATATATGTATGTGAAACGCGCAAAGACCGATTGGTTATAGAGAGAACCCTAGAGAGAGATCATTATATGTCACCAATAGAAGCCCGCGAATATGGAATTATTGATAAAATATATGGTGGAATTTTTGATAAAATAGAGGAGGATGATAGCGTAGGGGGGGGTTATAGTGATGATAATCCAATATGGGAGAATATTGGATATTATGAAATATGATGAATGCTTGAATTTGAAAATTCAAATTCCAGATCCGTAATTTGAGATTTTATCTACGAGTTTCATATTCTATGAAATAGAAAATCATCCGGTTAGGATCAATCTAAACCAGCCCATTATGTATATGATTCAACATGCCAACTAGTAAACAACTTATTAGAAATACAAGACAGCCAATTCGAAATGTCAAAAAATCCCCCGCTCTTCGGGGGTGTCCTCAGCGTCGAGGAATATGTATTAGGGTGTATGTGCGACTCGTTTAGATCACGAGCTGGAACAAAAAAAAGAAAAAAACCGCTTTCAGTATCAATGATCAGTACCAGTAAATAGGATAGAATGGAAGAAGGAACCCCATTCACTATCTAAAAAAAGCTAGGAACCCCCCTATTGTTTCTGAAGTTTATGGTTTCCGTTGGCGCAAATCCAATCACCTGAATTTAAGATGAGAAGCAATTTTCCATTGGTAGCAAATGGTTATCTATTAAGCGGAGGAAATCTTATTTCAATTTCAAAAACATGAAAACGAAGCTCCCACTCTGTCAAGAACGGACTAAGAGGGTCAGCTGCCCAGCTAACTTTCCTAATTAAATACCGTTACTGTATAGGTGGATCTCATTGTGAAAGACCTATTACTGGATAATTCATGGGTAGAGCCAAAGAATGTGGTGTGAACTATACAAGTTACCAATAACATTTTGAAAATGAAGGAAAGGCTCCGGTGTATAGAGAAGACCTCACCGTTTAAGAAGTAACCATAGAAACGAAGGAACCCACTATATTCTTTATCCATTTCATTTCTATTTCTTTTTACTCTATTTTTGACACTTAGCAGAATAAGATTTCTTATTTCTTTCGTATTTCGGAGTGAAATACCTAAAAAAAAAGAAAAAATTGTGGTCGGGAAGGTTGTAGTAGCCAAAGCCATTGGAATTTTTATTTTATACATTGGCAAAATCCGTTTGGTTTTTAATAGGCCAGGAAAGAAGAAAGGAATAACTGAAAGAAAGGAAATCCATTAGTTATTCGCCAAAGTTTCATTTATTCAATGATCAGAATTAAACGCAGATCTATAGCTCGGAGACGGAGAACAAAAACTCGTTCTTTTGCCTCAAAATTTCGAGAGGCTCATGCAAGACTTACTCGAGCTATTACTCAACAGCAAATAAGAGCTTTATTTTCGGCTCATCGGGATAGAGATAAGCAAAAGATAGATTTTCGTCGTTTGTGGATCACTCGGATAAACGCATTAATTCGCGAAAAGGGAGTATTCCATAATTATAGTAAATTCATAAATGATCTATACAAGGGCCAGTTGCTTCTTAATCGTAAAATACTTGCACAAATAGCTATATCAAATAGGAATTGTCTTTATATGATTGCCAACGAGATCATAAAAAAAGTAGGATTCGAATCCACCGTAATAATTTAAACGGAGTTCCCCGGAAAATGAACTCCGGGAAGGTAGAGTAGGAATTCCTTTGAGAAAATATGCTAAAGTAGTCAAAATGAATGAACACATTCACTAAAAAAAAGATTTTATCTTTTCCGATTCGTTTTTTTTTCTTACGACATGATGAGAAAATATGGATTCCCCGGTTTGTCGAACAAAACAACAATCTGCTTTTAGGTTCTGATTGGAATTCTAATTCAAGTGAACAAAGAATAAGCCTATTTTTTTCTGGTTCTAAGATCAGTAGTTCTATCGTTCGACTTGGTTTGTTTCTCATTAGTCGTTCTAGCAGTCGACTTGGTTCTTTTAAATTCTTTCTTTTGAAATTCTTTGTTTTCTTTCTTTTGAAATTCTTTCTTTTTTTTCTTTTGAAATTCTTTCTTTTGCTTCTTTTGAACTCGTTTATCATCAAAGACAAAAGGTAACAAAGATAAAATACGAGCTTGTTTTATAGCACTAGTCATTAATCGTTGTTGTTTCAAGGTCAATCTAGTAACTTTTCTAGATAATATTTTTCCTCGTTGACTAATAAATCGATTCAGTAAACTCGTGTTTATAAAAAAAATTTCATCTCCCGATTTAATCGGGGACCTACGCCTACGAAAAGATCGCTTTTTTTTACGAAAAGGTCGCTTTTTTTTTTTTTTAATAAGTGGTCGCTTGGATTTTTCCATGGTTTTTTTGTGTTTTTTTGTTTAGTTTATTTCTTATCCCAAAATCCAATTTTTTTCTTAATTG